ATGAGGAATCAATTTCCTTTTCGTTCGGTTTATTACAAAATAATAAATTCAGTTCTTGCGGCTGGACTTTATTATGGGTTTTTGAGCGCTTTCTCTATCAAGACCTCTCATTTATTACTTCTCCGAACTCTGGTTTTTGAGGAGGAAGAAGAAACCAAGAAGAGAATAGTAGCAAAAACTGGATTGATTATGGGGCAGATCTTACTATTCATATCAATATATTATAAACCTTTCCATATTGCTTTGACTAGACCTCGTACAATAACTGCACTCGGGTTTTTCTATCTTTTTTTCCAGATCTTCTGGAAAAGTCAGAAACGCGTTTTTGCTAACCAAAATTCCATGTCTAATCTCAGCTGTATATTTCTAAATCATCTCATTTTACAGCAGTTGCTTAACACTTGCATTTTACCAAGTTCAGCGGCAAGGAGATTAGTCAGCATTTACACGTTTCGATCCAACAACAAGATGTTATTCGTAACAAGTTCTTTTTTTGCCTGGTTCATTGGCCAAATTTTAGTATGCGAATTTTTTGAATTGGCAGGAAAACACATACGTATTGAATTGGCAGGAAAACACATAGGTAAAAATCGTTCTATTAGATCGATCATTCGATCTGACTATTTTCATTTTTTCTTTGTGATTCTCTTTTTTATGATGAGTCTCCACTCTTTTGGCAGAATACCCTCACCCATTCTTCTTCCTAAAATGAGCAACCTTTCACAAATAGAAAAGCGCGCGTTGATCTTGAAAGGTACAGATGAAGAAGAGGAAAATGACAAAATAGACGAAGAAATAGAACAAGAAATGGAAAAAATAGAACAAGAAATAGAAGAAATAGAACAGCAACGAAAACTTGCGAATCATCTGAAAAAAAAAAAAGATAGACAAAAAAAACAGGGAACAGGGGGACATTCCGACAAAGAATTCCACTCGAATTCGAATACCAGTTATTCGAAAAGCAAAATCGAAGTACTAAAAAATGAAATACGTGTAATACAAGAAAAAGAAAGAAAAAGCCTCATTAGCCCATTGCTTTTTGATTATCGACGATGGTATCGCCCATTTCGCTACATTCAAAATAATAGACTTGAGCAAGCTATAAGAAATGAAATGTCACAATATTTTTTTGATACACAACAAAGTGATGGAAAAGAAAGAATATCTTTTACCTATCCAAGGAGTTTATCAACTTTTTTTAAAGTGATCAAAAGAAAAATAAATATCCTACTAGAAAAAACTCTTTCTAATCAATTGGACAATGCTTGGGTTTCTAGAAACAAAAAAAAAATGAATCATCTGAAAAATGATTTTTTCAATAGAATTAACCATCTAGACAAAGAAAAAATAGATGGAGAAATAGAACAGGAAAAAGAACGGGAACAAAAAGCAGTGGAGATACTTGAAACAAGAACTCGATTATGTATAGAAGATGATAAGACTAAACAAGAATACTACTTACCCCAAATGTATGATCCTTTCTTAAACGGGCCATACCGTGGAAAAATCAAAAAAGAGCTTCCGCCTTCCATCATAAAAAATACTTTGATCGCAGATTCGAGAGAGACAGGTGAGCAAAATCGGTTACATGATCTTCTTCTCCCGAATTCCAATTACGAAAATTTTGACCAAAATACGAATACTTTAGAAATTGGTGATATTTTAGAAATTGATGCGTTTTCATCTATTCTAATACACAAAATAGGTAAAAAAGTCCCTCGATGGTCATACAAATTAATCAGTGAATTGGAACAACTATCATTTCACTACAGTCCGCCAGCAGAGCATGAAATTCGTTCAAGAAGGGCGGTAGGTGAATATCTTCTTTTTGATCCTCCAGAGACTCATACTACTACTAAAGCTACAGATAAAGAAACGAAGACTAATGCTAGCAAAGAGACTGATACTGTGAATAAAGAAACGAAGCCTAATGCTAGCAAAGAGACTGATACTATTGATAAAGAAACGAAGCCTAATGCTAGCAAAGAGACTGATACTATTGATAAAGAAACGAAGCCTAATGCTAGCAAAGAGACTGATACTATTGATAAAGAAACCAAGACTAATGCTAGCAAAGAGACTAATACTGTTGATAAAGAAACCAAGACTAATGCTAGCAAAGAGACTGATACTGTTGATAAAGAAACCAAGACTAATGCTAGCAAAGAGACTGATACTGTTGATAAAGAAACCAAGACTAATGCTAGCAAAGAGACTGATACTGTGAATAAAGAAACGAAGCCTAATGCTAGCAAAGAGACTGATACTGTGAATAAAGAAACCAAGACTAAAACCCCAGAAGAAGAGGCTAAAGAAGATGAAGAGAAGGGGCTTGTTTTGATGCGTTATGCACACCAACCCGATTTTAAGCACGGCTTAATCAAAGGCTCTATGCGAACTCAAAGGCGTAAAATTGTTATTGAGAAACTGTTTCAAGCAAATGCACATTCCCCCCTTTTTTTTGACAGGATAAAAAAACAAAAACTTTTTTCTTTTGCTATCCCCCGCCCGGTTCAACTGAACCGAATTTTTAGAAATTGGTCGGCGGGAAAAGGGTTCAGGATTTTAGAGTCTACAGACGAACAAACAAAAAGAGAAGAAAAACCAAAAAGAGAATCTAAAAAGAAAAACGACCGAGTAAAGGAAAAAAAGCGATTAGAGATAGGGGAAGCCTGGGATACTTTTGAAATTACCCAAATGTTAAGGGGTTGCATTTTAATAGCCCAATCAAGTCTTAGAAAAAATCTTATATTACCTTCATTGATAATCGGTAAAAATCTTGGACGTATGCTATTATTGCAAATTCCTGAATGGTCTGAAGATTTCGAGGAATGGAATAGAGAAAAGCATATTAGGTGCACTTATACTGGTAATCCGTTATCCGAAACAGAATTTCCGGAAAATTGGTTGACACAAGGTATTCAGATCAAGATTGTATATCCTTTCCATCTGAAACCTTGGCACACATCTAAACCGCTAACTTCTCGTGATGACGTTTGTTTTTTAACAATTTTTGGAAGGGAAACAGAACTGCCTTTTGGCTCTCCCCGAAAAACACCTTCCTTTTTTGAGCCCATTTTAAAGGAACTCGAAAAAAAAATTGGAAAATATGAAAAGGTTACAGCTGAAAGCGTTTTAAAAAAAATAATAATAAAATTATTTAAAAAAGTTTCAAAAGAAACAAGAACAACAAACCAAAATCTTCCGTTTATAGAAAAAGACCTCTCCAAGGGTAAACCAATTTTATTATTTAGATCGAGAGAAATAGGTGGAATGGAAAAAGAAAAAGATTCTAGAATAAGCAACCAGATAATTAATGAATCTTTTAGTCAAATTCAAAAAATTCAAATTCCAGATTGGACAAATTCTTCACTGATAGAAACTAAAATGCAAGATATGACTGATAGAACAAGTACAATCAAAAATCAAATAGAAAGAATTACCGAAGAGAAAAAAAAAGTAACTCTAGAACTAGATATTAGTACTTACAAAAAAAGTTGTAGATTAGAGTTGTCAAAAAAGATTTGGCAAATAGTAAAACTAAAAAACATAATATGTAAATTTCATTATTTTAGAAAATTTTTCATTCAAAGAATATATAACGATATTTGTTTATCTACTATTCATATTTGCCAAACGAATACACAACTCTTTGTTGAATCGACAAAAAATTTGATTGAAAAATATATTTCCAAGAATGAAACAAATAAAAAAATAATTAATAAAAAAACTAAAAATACAATTCACTTTATTTCAAATATAAAAACTTATAATAGTTGTAAGAAAAATTCAGAAATTTTTTGTGATTTATCCAACTTGTCACAAGCATATGTATTTTACAAAATATCGCAAACCGGGGTTGTTAACTTGTCTAAATTAAGATCCGTTCTTCAACATCATGGAACATCTTTCTTCCTTAAAACTCAAATGAAAGACTCCTTTCGAACACAAGGAATATTTCAGTCTGAAGTAATACATAAGAAACTTCAGCGGTCTATAACGAGTCAATGGAAAAATTGGTTAAGAGGGAATTATCAATACGATTTATCTCAGATTATCTGGTCTAGCTTAATGTCACAAAAACAAAAATGGCGAAATAGGGTGAATCGATATTGTAGGTCTCAAAAAAAAGATTTAAAAAAATGGAATTCATGTGGAAAATACCAATTAAGTCATTACAAGAAAAAAAAGGGTCCTAACTCATTATCAAATCAAAAAGATAATTTTCAAAAATGCTATAGATATGATCTTTTATCATATAAATCCATTAATAATGAAAATAAAGGTGACTCGGTTTTTTATAGATCAATCCCTCAAGTAACTAAAAGGCAAGCGGTTTCTGATAATTACAACATGTCGCAAAACTCCTTGTTTGCGATAACAGGAAGTATCCCTATCAATATTTTTATAGGAAGAATAGAAAGGGTATATATTCCATATCTAGAAAAAAATCTTAATAGAAAATATTTTAATTGGGAAAATATCTATTTTGATCTTAGAAAAAAAGTGGCTATTGAATCCTGGGTCGCGGTAAATCCCAGCAGTAATCAAAAGACTCGAATTGGGACTAATAATTTTCAATTAATTGATCCAATTGATAAAGAAGAAGAGGAAGAGATCAATCCCAGCAGTAATCAAAAGACTCCAATTGGGACTAATAAGGATGAAATATTTTATGCAATTGATAAAGAAGAAGAGGAAGAGATCAATCCCGAAGAAGAGATCAATCCCGAAGAAGAGATCAATCCCAGCAGTAATCAAAAGACTCCAATTGGGACTAATAACGATCAATTAATTGATCCAATTGATAAACAAGAAAAAGACCCTTTTTATATTCCGATTAATCAAAATCCAGAAATCAATCAACCTAATTCTCCAAATTCTTTTTTTGATTGGATGGGAATGAATGAACAAATACTAAATCGTCCCATCTCGAATCTGGAACTTTGGTTCTTCCCAGAATTTGTGCGGCTTTTTAATGTATATAAAACGAAACCGTGGATTATACCAAGCAAATTACTTCTTTTAAATTCGAATCTAAGTGAAACCGATAATAAAAAGAAAAACATCGCTGAAAACCAAAATCTTGAAGAAGAAGATTCCGCGAAATCAGACATGAAAAAAGGTACAAAGAAAAGTAAAACCAATAGTGAAAAGAAAAGTGAAACCGATAGTGAAAAGAAAAGTGAAACCGATAGTGAAAAGAAAAGTGAAACCGATAGTGAAAAGAAAAGTGAAACCGATAGTGAAAAGAAAAGTGAAACCGATAGTGAAAAGAAAAGTGAAACCGATAGTGAAAAGAAAAGTCTAAGTACAAGAGAGCTAAGAGAGTTATTCATGAAAAAGTATTTCCTTTTGCAATTGAGATGGGATCAAAGGAATATCGGTCAAAACATTCGCAAAAATGTCCGGATATTAGCTCTCCCGAAGAGCTCGATAAATCTAGAAACCATGACTCTATCATGCATTGAAAGGAGAAAATTACAATTGAATGTAATGTGGAATTCGAAGAGCAATTTGAGTATTCTAAAATTTTTCAAAAACATGGGAGTGGCTATGGACCGCCTTGGACTGTCTGTAAAAAACAATGGGCAATTTCTTATGTATCAAACCATAGGTATTTCGTTGGTTCATAAGAGTAAAAACAAAACTAATCAACAATACCGAAAACAAAGAATAATTCGAGCTAGAGAGAACAATCATTTTGATGCGCTTGTTCTTGAAAATATTTTATCGTCTAGACGTCGTAGAGAATTGAGAATTCTAATTTGTTTCAATTCAAACAATTGGAATGATGTGGATACCAATTCCGTATTTTTCAACGAAAACGGGGTAAAAAACTGTAGTCACTTTTGGGAAGAAAGGAACCTTCGTGATAAGGAGAAAAATGAATTAATTCAATTCAAGTTTTTTCTTTGGCCCAATTATCGATTGGAAGATTTAGCTTGTATGAATCGTTATTGGTTTGATACTAATAACGGCAGTCGTTTCAGTATCTTAAGGATCCACATGTATCTACCATTGAAAATTCGTTGATAGTATTACTATATACCCTGTAGCAGGGTATATGATAGAAAACAAATGCACACATGCCTTATCTTATACCTCATTCGAATCTCACTGAATAGAGGATACAGCGTATCCATTAGACCTATAAATTATCAATGAATCCAAAGATATTCATTTCATTTTAGGTCTAATTGATTCACTTTTGTGAATACAAAAATGTACGAGATTCTTATCTGAATTCAAAATAGGATTTTGAATTCATTGGAATGGATAAACTGAGGAGTTCAGAAAGCAATTTATTCTATATCAATCATTCAAATTATTGGCATTCTTTTTATTGATCAATAAAATTCGTTAAAATATATATCAGGGAAGGGGATCAATTCTTTTTTTATGGTAAAAAACTTATTCATTTCGGTTATTTCTCAAGAAGAAACCAAAGAAAACAGAGGGTCCGTTGAATTTCAAATATTCAATTTCACCAATAAGATACAGAGACTTACTTCCCATTTAAAATTGCACAAAAAAGACTATTTATCTCAGAAAGGTTTGCGTAAAATTTTGGGAAAACGTCAACGGCTGCTAGCTTATTTGTCAAAAAAAAATAAAGTACGTTATAAAGAATTAATTGAGAAATTGGATATTCGAGAGACAAAAACTCATTAATTTTTAATTTGAGGAGTCATTTGTTTTTAACTTATTTGTTTCGTTTCAATTTTGATGAACCTCTTTTCACATTCAGCAATTCATGGAAGAATTACATGGAAGAACGAATCGGTAAAAAATTTATGACTGCACCAGCTACAAGAAAAGACCTCATGATAGTCAATATGGGTCCTCACCACCCATCAATGCATGGTGTTCTTCGACTTATTCTTACTCTCGATGGTGAAGATGTTATTGACTGCGAACCAATATTGGGTTATTTACACAGAGGGATGGAGAAAATTGCGGAAAACCGAACAATTATACAATATTTGCCCTATGTCACACGTTGGGATTATTTAGCTACTATGTTTACAGAAGCAATAACCGTAAATGGACCTGAACGATTGAGCAATATTCAAGTACCTAAAAGAGCTAGCTATATCAGAGTCATTATGTTGGAGTTAAGTCGTATAGCTTCCCATTTGTTATGGCTCGGTCCATTTATGGCGGATATTGGGGCGCAGACTCCTTTCTTCTATATTTTTCGAGAAAGAGAGTTGATATATGACCTATTCGAAGCTGCCACCGGTATGCGAATGATGCATAATTTTTTTCGTATCGGGGGAGTAGCTGCTGATCTACCCCATGGCTGGATAGATAAATGTTTGGATTTTTGCAATTATTTTTTAACAGGGGTTGCTGAATATCAAAAACTTATTACACAGAATCCCATTTTTTTAGAACGAGTTGAAGGTATAGGCACTATTAGGGCAGAAGAAGCACTCAATTGGGGTTTATCCGGACCAATGCTACGAGCTTCGGGAATCGAATGGGATCTTCGTAAAATCGATCAGTATGAGTGTTACGACGAATTTGCTTGGGAGGTTCAATGGCAAAAAGAGGGGGATTCTTTAGCTCGTTATTTAGTAAGAATCGGCGAAATGGAAGAATCCATAAAAATGATTCAACAGGCCCTGGAAGGAATTCCGGGGGGGCCTTATGAGAATTTAGAAATCCGACGTTTTGATAGAGTAAAACATCCCCAATGGAATGATTTTGAATACCGATTCATTGCTAAAAAAACCTCTCCTATTTTTGAATTAGCGAAGCAAGAACTTTATGTGAGAGTCGAAGCTCCAAAGGGAGAATTGGGAATTTTTCTGATAGGAGATCAGAGCGTTTTTCCTTGGAGATGGAAAATTCGTCCACCGGGTTTGATCAATTTGCAAATTCTTCCTCAGGTGGTTAAAAGAATGAAATTGGCTGATATTATGACGATACTAGGTAGCATAGATATCATTATGGGGGAAGTTGATCGTTGAAATGATAATTGATACAACACAAATCCAGGCTATCCATTCCTTTTCCGGATTGGAATCCGTAAAAGTCAAAGAAGTCTATGGGATCATATGGATACTTGCCCCTATTTTTACTATTGTATTAGGAATCACAATGGGTTTACTAGTAATTGTTTGGTTAGAAAGGGAAATATCCGCGGGAATACAACAACGTATTGGCCCCGAATATGCGGGTCCTTTAGGAATTCTTCAAGCTTTAGCAGATGGTATCAAACTCCTTTTGAAAGAAAGCCTTCTTCCATCTCGAGGGGATACTCGCTTATTCCGTATCGGACCTTCCATAGCAGTGATATCCGTTTTTCTAAGTTATTTAGTAATTCCTTTTGGTTATAAGCTTGTTTTAGCCGATCTTAGTATTGGGGTTTTTTTCTGGATCGCCGCTTCAAGTATTGCTCCCGTTGGACTTCTTATGTCCGGATATGGATCAAATAATAAATATTCCTTTTTAGAGAGAATCATTGAGATATTGAAAATAAAAAAGTCTCTTTTAGAGAAGAAAGCGCTGAACTAGAAAGGTAAAAAGCCGATATATTGGAAAGCGAATTCGCAAAAAGGTGAATTTAAAAGAATTAATAGATTTTTTTTTATAAAATACAGCTGCCTTGGAACGAGCACAAGCTACTATACAAGCTCCAGAGGGTTCTTTGAAAAAGGAAGGACATTCTTTAATCCGAACTACAAATGGACTGAGAGAAGCTCAGTTTGTACTGATCGAACGCAATGATTCTTTGAATGAAAGAGATTTCCTACTCAGAAAATATCACAAGATGTTATCTTGGATATATTTTGATCGTAATTTGGAAGAAGAAACTCCTCCTATTTTGCGATTCGAACCTTCTACTATTTTTGAATTAGAACTTTCTACTCTTTGGGGAGGAGAACCTTCGCGTCCTACTAATGAAACAAATGAAAGAAATAAATCTTGTAATTATAGTCGGATAGCCAATACAAAACTCTTACCCAATTTAAGTCATTTTAAACATAAGAACTTAATTTGGGTAAGTTTTTTTTTAACCTAGTATAATTGAGTTTTCTTAATTTTTGTAAAACAGAAAAATAAAGATTGATACAAAAAAGAAATAAAAAAACAAATAAAAAGGAATTCTCGCATATCCTAAATATTTTATACCCTCGCTAGCAATAAAACTAAGAAAAGCAAAACAATTAAATATTTGGTCAATAATTCTTAAATCAAAACAACGAATAATTTGAGAAAACCTTCGCACTTGGCAAACAAAAAAATTCTTATAAAAAGTATCTATATAAGCACGATTATAGGCCCAGTCATATATCACAAAGACTATTTTGTCGCGAATAACTCTCTTAAGGCTTTTTTGATGAAACGAATTAATTAATAGAAAACTTTTGAAAGACGAATAGGTGGGTTTATATAATAAAAATGCTATAAAGATTCCGCAATAAGCAATCCCCACGGAAATTACCGTATGCTTTAAGAACTCAGCTAAATCTGTTGAATTAGTGTGATCCAAAAGATAAATAGCAGGATGTAACCATTGGGTTAAGATGTCGAGATTGAAACCAAGCTCCTTCGGAATTCCTAAGAATCCAATTACAAAAGTTACAAAACACAATAGAATTTGTGGAAATAACATAGTATTTTCTGATTCAAAGGGATCAGAAGTATAAGAAAATTTGGTTTGATTCTCCCCTTTCTCATCAATTGTGAAAAAGCGAAAATTTTTGTTAATTGGCTTTGAACCCTTTTTTCCCCATAGAGACATTGAATCAAGAGGGTTATTTTTTTTTCCACTATAATTTTGAAAACCAACGTTTAAATGTCCTTCAAAAGTCATTAAATAAATCCGAAACATATAAAATGCGGTTAATCCCACAGTGCCCCAAGCTATTAGGGCGAAAATCGGCGAATAAAGCCAGCTATCATTAAGAATTTCATCTTTTGACCAAAAACAAGCAAGGGGCGGAATACCACAAAGTGAAAGTGTACCTAATAAAAAAGCACCTTTGGTTATCGGTACGTGTTTTGTTAAACCGCCCATAATAACCATATTCTGACTTTTTTCGGGAGAATAACCAATAATAGTCTCCATTGAATGAATAACGGATCCTGCTGCTAAGAATAATAATGCCTTGGAATAAGCATGAGTAATCAAATGAAATAAAGCACTTCGGTAAGACCCCATTCCTAGAGCTAACATCATATAACCCAATTGAGACATTGTGGAATAAGCTAAACCTCTTTTAATGTCTTGTTGAGCAAGAGCTAAAGTAGCTCCTAATAAAACTGTTATGATTCCTATCAAGGAGATGAAATACATTATGGAAGGTATAACTAAGAAAAGAGGAAGAAGCCTAGCTACAAGAAAAATTCCCGCTGCTACTAAGGTAGCAGCATGTATAAGAGCCGAAATCGGAGTAGGTCCCTCCATGGCATCGGGTAACCAGACATGAAGAGGAAATTGCGCGGATTTCGCAATTGCACCGACAAATAACAGCGCAGCGCATAAAGTAACAAATAAAAGATTGACCTCTTTGCTCGAAATCAAATTATTCAATATTTGGAATAACTCCCGAAATTCAAAACTGCCTGTTATCCAATAAAAGCCTAAAATTCCTAATAATAAACCAAAATCCCCTACACGATTAGTTACAAACGCTTTTTCGCAAGCATTTGCCGCACCGGGTCGTGTAAACCAAAACCCTATTAATAGATACGAACATAGTCCAACCAATTCCCAAAAAATATAAATTTGTATAAAATTAGAACTAGTAACTAATCCCAACATGGCAGCACAGAAAAAACTCATATAAGCAAAAAATCTCAAATATCCTTCATCATGAGCCATATAATTATCACTATAAATAAGAACCATAATTCCAACAGTAGTGATTAATATTGACATAATAGAAGTAAGTGGGTCGATCAAGTAACCGAATTCAAAAGAAAAATCATTATTTATTATCCAAGACCATACATATTGATAGATAGAACCCCTATTTATTTGCTGAATAGATAGATAGATTGAAAATGCCATCACTATACTTAACAATAAAACACTCTGAAAAGACCACATACGACGAAGATTTTTTGTTACCGTGGGAAAAATAAGAAGTCCTGCTCCTATTAACATAGGAACTAGAAGGGGAACAAAAGGTATGATCCACGCATATTGATATGTTTGTTCCATAAACAGTTTGAGTCTTAATTAATTATTTCCGATTCACCCGATTTTATTTTATCTCTTTTGAAAAGAGTCAATAAAAAAGAAAAAAATATGTACTAACTTAAACCAAACTGACAACTAAAATAAACTTTATAGAATTTTCTATTGTGAATTATTCTTAGTTAAAAACTTTCAATTATTCAAATCAAGAAGTTACAATTGGTCAAATAATCTGAAATAGATTCATTAGCAGTTTCCTTTTATTTTTAAAACGAAAATTAGGTCTCTTTTCTTTTTATCCAAGGGAAAAGGATTACAGCTTTCAATTTCATTAAGCAAGAGTAGAGTTTTGATCTTAAACCTTTCAATTGCACGTAGAACGATGAAAATAGGACGTTTTAGTTTCTTTTTCATTAGAATTATAATTCTAAGATGAAGTTAAACTAATTTGATGATTTCTACAGCACATCGAATTCTATAGATTTTATTTTATGAATAATGCGAAATAGAGATAGCAATCAAAACAAACGAATCGTTTTTACGAATATATTATGAGAATAATAAAAAAAGATAGAATAAAAAAAAGCTAGTATAGTAAATAGTAAAAACGATTCATTTTGCGCAATAGATGTCTTTCACATCCAGTTTTAACCTAAAATTAAGTAATTTCTTCATTTTTAAATGGCAGTTCCAAAAAAACGTATTTCGAAATCAAAAAAGCGTATTCGTAAAAATACTTGGAAAAGAAAGAGCTTTTGGACAGCATTAAAAGCTTTTTCGTTAGGAAAATCCCTTTCGACCGGGAATTTGAAAAGTTTTTTTGTATCACAAACAAATAAAAAAACGTTGGAATAATCTGAGTCGACTTTTTTTTTAGACTAAAATTTCATGACTTCGGCTTTCTATTGATTTATACGATTTATTATTTAGAGTTAATATAGAACTGGGAAATCGAATGCCCTGCTCTTAGCTCTTATGATACGAGAATACGAAATCCTAGATTTACTCATCTTTTTACTTAACTTAAAAAAAATAATACCTTTGAGGGTTCCCAAACATCATTTCGAGGGGGGCGAGTCTTATTTTCCCCATCAACCTATTTGTTTATGACAAGTAACACTTTTATAGAGTAATATAATAAATAGAGTAAAGTAATACAATAAGGCGGATATGAAGATCTTTCGGTTTAGTTAACGAATCGTTGAGACTTATGAATTACTTTTGAAAATTGAAACCATTTTTTATTTTGGGTAACTTTCTGACTTTTTCTTTTTGATGAATTCTTATACGGATTCCCAAGACTATCTTGTCATGTAATAAATATTGACAAAAGCCCCGATTTTTAAAATCAAGTAAAAAATAAGAAAATAAGTATGTTATATCTGCATAATCGGTTAATTATAAGTGCTTTAAAATAGGTATATAGGTATTGCTAAAATTCATTTTTTTGTTTTGATTTCTGAAATCAAGACAAAAAAATGGAAACCAAAATTTTTGTTTTGAATTCGACCCCTGGTTACCGGAGTTTAATTCCAAGCGAGCCAAAAATACACGAAAACCATAATTAATAAGTGTAAGTGAAATAAAACAAAGACTCTAAACTGAAATAATAAAAACTTTCAAATTCATATTTGAACAAATTTTTATGTATAAAATTGAACCATACTATACTGAATTTCCCTTTCAAATCTTGACGTTTGCTTACTCATAGCCTATAATGAATTAGACTATTATGGATTCACGACATGCCGCTATGGTGAAATTGGTAGACACGCTGCTCTTAGGAAGCAGTGCTAGCGCATCTCGGTTCGAGTCCGAGTGGCGGCATACCGTCTTCTAAAAAAAGAAAATAGACCTTATAATCTTATAAGGAATTCAATTCCCGATTTCCTTTTTCAAAATTTTCTTAGGTAATTGGGGGGCTAGACTCTTCGTTGTTTAAGCTTTTTTTTATGATATTTTCAACCTTAGAGCATATATTAACTCATATTTCCCTTTCGATCATTTTCATTTTAATGACAATTCATTTGATAATATTTTTAGTCGACGAAATAAGAAAACTATATGATTCATCAGAAAAGGGCATGCTAGTAACTTTTTTCTGTATAACAGGATTATTAGCTACTCATTGGATTTCTTCGGAACATTTCCCACTAAGTGATTTATATGAATCATTCATTTTCCTTTCATGGAGTTTCGCTCTGATTCATATCATTCCGTATTTCACAAAAAATACAAAATTTTTAAGCAAAATAATCAGCCCAAGCGCTATTTTTACCCAAGGTTTTGCTACTTCAGGTCTTTTAACAGAAATACATCAATCTTCAATATTAGTACCCGCTCTTAAATCCGAGTGGTTAATAATGCACGTAAGTATGATGATATTGGGCTATGCAGCCCTTTTATGCGGATCATTATTATCAGTAGCACTTCTGGTCATTACATTTCGCAAAAACGGAAAGCTTTTTTCGGGGGGCAACGATTTTTTAACTGAGTCATTTTTATTTGGGGAAAATCTTTTTCAAAAGACTTCTTTTTTTTCTGCTAAGAATTATTATAGGACCCAATTCATTCAACAATTGGATTTTTGGAGTTATCGGGTTATTAGTCTAGGATTTCTCTTTTTAACCATAGGAATACTTTCGGGAGCAGTGTGGGCTAACGAAGCGTGGGGATCTTATTGGAGTTGGGACCCAAAAGAAACTTGGGCTTTTATTACTTGGATTGTATTCGCAATTTTTTTACATACTCGAACAAATCTAAATTTGCAGAGTGTAAATTCCGCAATTGTCGCATCTATTGTGGCATCTATAGGCTTTCTTATAATTTGGATATGCTATTTTGGAGTCAATCTAGTAGGAATAGGTCTCCATAGTTATGGTTCATTTCCATCAACATCTAGTTGAATTCAAAAAACGTTCTTACAAATCTAAGAGAGTGCAGCATATAATACATAAAAAAGATAAAATACTATAATAATTAGAATAATATAATAAAAAAAGATAGAATAAAGATTAAACCTTTGTGTGAACGAGTACACGTACCGTTTGAATCAATACAATATTTGATTCAAACGGTACGCGGGTGGTTCAAATTGATTGTTTTTAGTTAACTGAAGAGAAGAAAAAACCTTCCTTTTTGCATTTACAACGAACGTTTTTTTTTAAACTTTTTTTAGGATTTTGGTTTTATTTATAAGACTTGTCGATAAAAAAAATGAGATAGAATAACTTCGACCTTTTCAACTGATAGTGAAAGAACGAAATCGGGGTACATACCAATACCTATGACAGGTAACAAAATGGAGATAGAAAGAAATAACTCTCGCGGTCCAGAATCCAAAAAAGAAGAGTTGGGGGCATTAAATAGCTTGTATCCATAAAACATCTGGCGTAACATAGATAATGAATAAATAGGAGTTAATATAATTCCAATTGCCATTACAAAAGAAATGAGTATTTTGGACATGAAAAGATATTTTTTGGCGCTAATTATTCCAAAAAATACTAGTAATTCGGCAACAAAACCGCTCATACCTGGTAATGCAAGGGAAGCCATTGAAAAGCTACTGAACATCGTGAATATTTTTGGCATTTGAATAGCTATTCCCCCCATTTCGTCAAGATAAACAAGCCGTATTCTATCATAAGTCGTTCCCGCCAAGAAAAAAAGTGCAGCACCAATAAATCCATGAGAAATTATTTGTAAAAGAGCTCCATTAAGTCCCGTATCGGTCATAGAACCAATTCCTATAATTATAAAACCCATATGAGATACAGAGGAATAGGCTATTCGTCTTTTTAAATTTCGTTGTCCAAGAGATGTTAAAGCTGCATAGATCATTTGTATTGTGCCTACTATCACCAAATAGGGAGAAAATAGAGAATGGACGTGAGGAAATAATTCCATATTGATTCGAATCAATCCATATGCTCCCATTTTTAATAAGATTCCGGCTAGAAGCATACAAGTACTATAATGTGCTTCTCCGTGGGTATCGGGTAACCATGTATGTAGGGGTAAAATAGGTGATTTGACAGCAAAAGCAATAAAAAATCCAATATAGAATATTATTTCTAAAGCCGCGGGGTATGACTGATTTACTGATGTTTCAAAATTGAATGTTGGTTCATTCGAACCATATAAAGTAAGACCCAAAACTCCCATTAATAGAAAAATGGAACCCCCTGCCGTATACAAAATAAATTTTGTAGCTGAGTATAGACGTTTCTTCCCCCCCCACATGGATAGAAGTAGATAAACGGGAATTAATTCTAATTCCCACATGATGAAAAAAAGGAAAAGGTCTCGAGAAGCAAATGATCCTATTTGACCACTGTACATTGCTAACATCAGGAAATGAAATAATCGAGAATCGCGAGTAACTGGCCGGGCCGCTAAAGTAGCTAAAGTGGTTATAAATCCTGTCAATAAAATAGGGCCTACAGAAAGTCCATCTATTCCCAATCTCCAATGGCAATCAAAAAAATTGATCCATTTATAAGTCTCCTCTAGTTGGATTAATGGATCGTCCACCTGGAAATGAAAACAAAATGCATAAGTCGTTATAAGGAGTTCTAAAATACATATACAAAGTGTATACCATCTAATTACCCTATTTCCTTTATGGGGAAGAAAGAAAACGATGGAACCCGCAAATATTGGAAAAACGACAATTATTGTTAACCAAGGAAAAAAATTCGTGGTAAAGACAAGATACACTTGGCCCACAAAACCCGTGCTCGAAAATCAAAATATTTGAGGCACGGGTTTTCAGTAAAAAATTGAAATGGATTCCGGTATAGTTTTCTGGAACATATCAATAAGCTAGACCCATACTGCGAGTTGTTTCATGCCATAAATAAACTCGGACACTCAAGAAATCTGTTGGACAAGCGGATTCACATCTCTTACAACCAACACAGTCCTCTGTTCTTGGAGCGGAAGCAATTTGTTTAGCCTTACATCCGTCCCACGGTATCATTTCTAATACATCGGTAGGGCAGGCTCGGACACATTGAGTACATCCTATACATGTATCGTAAATCTTTACGGAATGTGACATTGGATCTATAGAGTTCTGAACGTCATAAATTTTCGATCTAGTAACCTTGATAAACGAATCCCTTTTTTAGATACCAGATGAATCAATGAGTTATCAGAATTTTTCTAATCAATCTACTTCTGGATTGGTTTAGGAGAGAGGGCTAAAATACTTTGATTATTATGTTTTTGCAAACATGATCATACCTTCCTTATGTAGATGTAGCAAACCTACATGCGAATTCTAATCAATTTATCAACACTCAAGATTAGAATTTCTAGGATTCATACTAATTATTCAACAAATTTGATTGGTCAATACGAGTTGATTTTCTGTTACGATAAATTGAGGAGACAATAGCCAGCCCAATAGCTGCTTCCGCAGCTGCAATAGCTATAATAAAAATTGAGAAAATGTCTCCTTTTAATTGACGATTATCAAAAAAATACGAAAATGTTACCAAATTCATATTAACTGCATTAAGTATAAGTTCAAGACACATAAGGGCTCTAACCATATTTCGACTTGTGATCAATCCATAGATACCGATAGAAAATAAAAAGGCACTCAACACAAGGGCATGCTCGAGCATCATTCAAAAACTCCTTATCAATCTTGACTTGTTTCAATAAGAAAAAACAATTCAACCGATTCGATTGACTACTGTATAACAAATATGTAACAACAAAATCTAGCGGTAATAGATTGACTTCACGCTAAAGGCTTTCAATTTTAGATTTATACAGTATACAGCAAAAAAAGAATTGAAGGAAAATGAATGGGGTAAAAGTTTTATTTGAATTCTTTGAAAATTTGAATATCAATTTTTTATTGACGAGCTACAACAATTGCACCTATTAGAGCAACTAAAAGAATTATTGAAATGAATTCAAATGGAAGAAAAAAATCTGTTGATAAATGAATTCCAATTTGTTGACTATTGCTTATCAAATCTTGCTCGATAATCTGGTTTGATCGTGTAGTCCAAATAATACCGTACCATGACGTATCTAGAATAGTCGAAATTAGTGAAATAAAAAGACTTATACAAACTTGTGAAGTAATACCATCTCCAAGGGTCCAAAGAGGAAAATCATTTGAATATTCTGAACCATTCAAGAACATCACAGCAAAAAGAATTAAAACATTTATCGCTCCTACATAAATGAGTAGCTGTGCAGCAGCTACAAAATAGGAGTTAGATAGAATATAGAATAAGGATATACAAACAAGAACCAATCCCAACGAAAAGGCCGAATAAATTGGATTGGGAAATAATACTACTCCTATACCCCCTAATATAAGACCTGATCCTAAAAAAACTAAAAGAAAATCATGTATTGGTCCAGGTAAATCCATTTTTTATCAATTCTAAAAAAAAATATAAATCGAAGAATTTCATGATTTTATTGACCTGACCAGGAAAAAGAAGTTATTCATATGTCATTCTTTATTCATCCAAAGAAAAACCCTGTTTATTCTTATCTCATTTATTCTTTTTGAAATCATTATTTTGACTAGGTACTAGAACAATAATCTAAACATAGAAATCAATTTTCTAGCCAAACGAAGTTACGAGTCTCACTAACCAATCAATAGGTTGAATTGACCAAGCAAAAGAATATCATTTTTTTAGACCCAAACTGAGCTTAGTAATTGGTAATTTTGTTTAATCAATAGTTTATTCATTTTTAATTTGAGGTAAATTCGAAATTTTTCGAATTGTATAATCCTCAATTACTGACATTGGTAACCGACCCAAAGCAATTTGATTAAAATTCAATTCATGCCGATCATAAGTAGAAAGTTCATATTCTTCAGTCATTGATAAACAATTTGTTGGACAATATTCAACACAATTACCGCAAAATATACAAAGTCCAAAATCAATACTGTAATTAAGCAATCGTTTCTTGCGAATATCTGTTTCCAATTGCCAATCAACAACAGGTAAATCTATAGGACATACACGAACACAAACTTCACAAGCAATGCATTTATCAAATTCAAAATGGATTCGGCCTCGAAAGCGTTCTGGTGTGATCAATTTTTCATAGGGATATTGAATAGTTACGGGTAAACGATTTGCATGGGACAGGGTAATCATGAAACCTTGGCCGATATACCTGGCAACTCGTATTGTTTGTTGACCATAATTCCTGAGTTCAGTTACCATAGGGAACATATCGTGAATATCTATAAAAAATTTATGCTTGTTTCTTTCTCTTGTTTGAGGCAAGCCGTCAATCTTGAATATTGTAGTCTTTTACAGTGAAAGAAGTTGAGACGAAGTTGTTAATAATAGATTACCTAGAGAAATAGGTAAAAGAAATTTCCATCCAAGATTTAATAGTTGGTCCATTCTGAGCCTTGGTAAAGTCCATCTTGTTGCAATAGAAATGAACAAGAACGAAAAGGTTTTAGCTAATGTAATAACGATACTTACTATTGTTCCAAAGACTTTACCCCTTTTAGTTATGTCAAAAAGCTCAGGGACAAATATGTATGGAATAGAAAGATTCCAGCCCCCTAAGTAAAGAACTGTTACAAATAATGAAGAAATTAGTAGATTCAGATATGAAGCAACGTAAAATAAACCAAATTTGATGCCTGAATATTCGGTTTGATACCCCGCTACTAATTCTTCTTCCGCTTCTGGTAAATCAAAAGGTAAGCGCTCGCATTCGGCTAAAGAAGAAATTATAAAAATGATAAACCCTATCGGTTGACGCCACAAATGCCACCCCCAAAACCCATACTTTGACTGGGCTTCAACTATATCAACTGTACTTGAACTGTTAGATAATCATAGTCGATGATAACATTACTGTTATCATCGCTATTCCAGAACCGTACATGAGATTTTCATCTCATACGGCTCCTCAGAAGTCAAAAATAAATCTAAGCACTCTTCCATATTATTGATATGGGTGTCGGATAGATAGAGTCGAGAATTAAATATTCTACGGTCCCGAATTATACCAATTGAATTCTGTCTGCTATATAAATTAAGTGCTTCGGAATTGATCTCAATCTTTTAAGAATTTTCGTTGGTCTTTGTTTATTAATAATTTCATCTTTCAATAAAACAAAAAATTTGTTTTGTTTGTAGCAATATCACATAGACATTTCAACCTCTCATTTTCTTCAATTACGAAAAAGAATTAGCCATTTGTTCATGAATCGTGATAAAGATTTTGTCTCTTGATTTATTTTATTTCCTATGCCGAATAAAATCAATCTCACCTTTTTATTTTTATTTCGCTCCTATTCTCCTTTCTCAGAAAAAAGGGGACTTGGACCAAAGTAAAAGATTACTTCGTTCTTTATAGTTATTTTCTTAATCCGTGAATAGGAGGATACTCTGGATCAGGATCGTGGGGAGTACTTCTTGATTATTTCTACTAACTTCAAGTCCCCATTTGAATTCCTTATATGTAGAGAAATATCCTGTTGGATAACTTACATAATCTTTATTACAAATCCTTTGTGTATCTTGGTCTTCCTACCCATCCACTCGTTTTTGAAATCTCTCCTTATGGAAATACATCTAGGATATATAGATAGTAAAAACTCCATACAGTTGATCTTTGAAACCCGCTTCCGGCTATGATGACGAATTCACCAAGCTTGGGGGTAAAAAGCAAACATAAAAAAGTTTTTTTATGTTTGCTTTTTTAACTTTATTCTTGTACATAGGAAAGAAGACTTAATCTTTGTACTGCCAAATTCGAAGCCGCTTTTTTTTCACTCATATAACTATCTAGTTTCCTTTATCATCCTCAAGTACCCAATATTCTAGAAGAACTACGAACACTAAAAAATATGTATATAAAAAAAAGAATAAATCATCCTAAAGATCTTAATAGAAGGATTATTCTTATAAAAGAAAAACATTGAATAAAAATATGAAAATAAAAATACCGCATATATAGCACCCATAGAAAAAAAAGGATAGATAGACATAAGAAATATTACTAGAAATATTACTCAAAAATGATAGAGAATTACTTTTCTTTTAAAGTGTTTTTTTTTTGCTTCGCTTATTACTAGCGAAGCAAGAAATTGCATTGTGGGTGCAAAAAAAAAATTGATTTCTAGTTAGCATATTTATAGTTATCATAATTTTATTGAACTTCGGTTTTTAAGAGGAAATTAATAGTTGTTCGATCTCACAAGTCAAAACTATCAAAACGCATAGAGCTTTTTTATACCTGATCGAATCACACGCAGAGAAATTGATAATACACATAAAGCTAAGGGTATTTCATAACTAATTGATTGAGCAGCTGCCCGTAGACCACCTAAAAAGGAATATTTATTATTTGATCCATATCCGGACATAAGAAGTCCAACGGGAGCAATACTTGAAGCGGCGATCCAGAAAAAAACCCCAATACTAAGATCGGCTAAAACAAGCTTATAACCAAAAGGAATTACTAAATAACTTAGAAAAACGGATATCACTGCTATGGAAGGTCCGATACGGAATAAGCGAGTATCCCCTCGAGATGGAAGAAGGCTTTCTTTCAAAAGGAGTTTGATACCATCTGCTAAAGCTTGAAGAATTCCTAAAGGACCCGCATATTCGGGGCCAATACGTTGTTGTATTCCCGCGGATATTTCCCTTTCTAACCAAACAATTACTAGTAAACCCATTGTGATTCCTAATACAATAGTAAAAATAGGGGCAAGTATCCATATGATCCCATAGACTTCTTTGACTTTTACGGATTCCAATCCGGAAAAGGAATGGATAGCCTGGATTTGTGTTGTATCAATTATCATTTCAACGATCAACTTCCCCCATAATGATATCTATGCTACCTAGTATCGTCATAATATCAGCCAATTTCATTCTTTTAACCACCTGAGGAAGAATTTGCAAATTGATCAAACCCGGTGGACGAATTTTCCATCTCCAAGGAAAAACGCTCTGATCTCCTATCAGAAAAATTCCCAATTCTCCCTTTGGAGCTTCGACTCTCACATAAAGTTCTTGCTTCGCTAATTCAAAAATAGGAGAGGTTTTTTTAGCAATGAATCGGTATTCAAAATCATTCCATTGGGGATGTTTTACTCTATCAAAACGTCGGATTTCTAAATTCTCATAAGGCCCCCCCGGAATTCCTTCCAGGGCCTGTTGAATCATTTTTATGGATTCTTCCATTTCGCCGATTCTTACTAAATAACGAGCTAAAGAATCCCCCTCTTTTTGCCATTGAACCTCCCAAGCAAATTCGTCGTAACACTCATACTGATCGATTTTACGAAGATCCCATTCGATTCCCGAAGCTCGTAGCATTGGTCCGGATAAACCCCAATTGAGTGCTTCTTCTGCCCTAATAGTGCCTATACCTTCAACTCGTTCTAAAAAAATGGGATTCTGTGTAATAAGTTTTTGATATTCAGCAACCCCTGTTAAAAAATAATTGCAAAAATCCAAACATTTATCTATCCAGCCATGGGGTAGATCAGCAGCTACTCCCCCGATACGAAAAAAATTATGCATCATTCGCATACCGGTGGCAGCTTCGAATAGGTCATATATCAACTCTCTTTCTCGAAAAATATAGAAGAAAGGAGTCTGCGCCCCAATATCCGCCATAAATGGACCGAGCCATAACAAATGGGAAGCTATACGACTTAACTCCAACATAATGACTCTGATATAGCTAGCTCTTTTAGGTACTTGAATATTGCTCAATCGTTCAGGTCCATTTACGGTTATTGCTTCTGTAAACATAGTAGCTAAATAATCCCAACGTGTGACATAGGGCAAATATTGTATAATTGTTCGGTTTTCCGCAATTTTCTCCATCCCTCTGTGTAAATAACCCAATATTGGTTCGCAGTCAATAACATCTTCACCATCGAGAGTAAGAATAAGTCGAAGAACACCATGCATTGATGGGTGGTGAGGACCCATATTGACTATCATGAGGTCTTTTCTTGTAGCTGGTGCAGTCATAAATTTTTTACCGATTCGTTCTTCCATGTAATTCTTCCATGAATTGCTGAATGTGAAAAGAGGTTCATCAAAATTGAAACGAAACAAATAAGTTAAAAACAAATGACTCCTCAAATTAAAAATTAATGAGTTTTTGTCTCTCGAATATCCAATTTCTCAATTAATTCTTTATAACGTACTTTATTTTTTTTTGACAAATAAGCTAGCAGCCGTTGACGTTTTCCCAAAATTTTACGCAAACCTTTCTGAGATAAATAGTCTTTTTTGTGCAATTTTAAATGGGAAGTAAGTCTCTGTATCTTATTGGTGAAATTGAATATTTGAAATTCAACGGACCCTCTGTTTTCTTTGGTTTCTTCTTGAGAAATAACCGAAATGAATAAGTTTTTTACCATAAAAAAAGAATTGATCCCCTTCCCTGATATATATTTTAACGAATTTTATTGATCAATAAAAAGAATGCCAATAATTTGAATGATTGATATAGAATAAATTGCTTTCTGAACTCCTCAGTTTATCCATTCCAATGAATTCAAAATCCTATTTTGAATTCAGATAAGAATCTCGTACATTTTTGTATTCACAAAAGTGAATCAATTAGACCTAAAATGAAATGAATATCTTTGGATTCATTGATAATTTATAGGTCTAATGGATACGCTGTATCCTCTATTCAGTGAGATTCGAATGAGGTATAAGATAAGGCATGTGTGCATTTGTTTTCTATCATATACCCTGCTACAGGGTATATAGTAATACTATCAACGAATTTTCAATGGTAGATACATGTGGATCCTTAAGATACTGAAACGACTGCCGTTATTAGTATCAAACCAATAACGATTCATACAAGCTAAATCTTCCAATCGATAATTGGGCCAAAGAAAAAACTTGAATTGAATTAATTCATTTTTCTCCTTATCACGAAGGTTCCTTTCTTCCCAAAAGTGACTACAGTTTTTTACCCCGTTTTCGTTGAAAAATACGGAATTGGTATCCACATCATTCCAATTGTTTGAATTGAAACAAATTAGAATTCTCAATTCTCTACGACGTCTAGACGATAAAATATTTTCAAGAACAAGCGCATCAAAATGATTGTTCTCTCTAGCTCGAATTATTCTTTGTTTTCGGTATTGTTGATTAGTTTTGTTTTTACTCTTATGAACCAACGAAATACCTATGGTTTGATACATAAGAAATTGCCCATTGTTTTTTACAGACAGTCCAAGGCGGTCCATAGCCACTCCCATGTTTTTGAAAAATTTTAGAATACTCAAATTGCTCTTCGAATTCCACATTACATTCAATTGTAATTTTCTCCTTTCAATGCATGATAGAGTCATGGTTTCTAGATTTATCGAGCTCTTCGGGAGAGCTAATATCCGGACATTTTTGCGAATGTTTTGACCGATATTCCTTTGATCCCATCTCAATTGCAAAAGGAAATACTTTTTCATGAATAACTCTCTTAGCTCTCTTGTACTTAGACTTTTCTTTTCACTATCGGTTTCACTTTTCTTTTCACTATCGGTTTCACTTTTCTTTTCACTATCGGTTTCACTTTTCTTTTCACTATCGGTTTCACTTTTCTTTTCACTATCGGTTTCACTTTTCTTTTCACTATCGGTTTCACTTTTCTTTTCACTATTGGTTTTACTTTTCTTTGTACCTTTTTTCATGTCTGATTTCGCGGAATCTTCTTCTTCAAGATTTTGGTTTTCAGCGATGTTTTTCTTTTTATTATCGGTTTCACTTAGATTCGAATTTAAAAGAAGTAATTTGCTTGGTATAATCCACGGTTTCGTTTTATATACATTAAAAAGCCGCACAAATTCTGGGAAGAACCAAAGTTCCAGATTCGAGATGGGACGATTTAGTATTTGTTCATTCATTCCCATCCAATCAAAAAAAGAATTTGGAGAATTAGGTTGATTGATTTCTGGATTTTGATTAATCGGAATATAAAAAGGGTCTTTTTCTTGTTTATCAATTGGATCAATTAATTGATCGTTATTAGTCCCAATTGGAGTCTTTTGATTACTGCTGGGATTGATCTCTTCTTCGGGATTGATCTCTTCTTCGGGATTGATCTCTTCCTCTTCTTCTTTATCAATTGCATAAAATATTTCATCCTTATTAGTCCCAATTGGAGTCTTTTGATTACTGCTGGGATTGATCTCTTCCTCTTCTTCTTTATCAATTGGATCAATTAATTGAAAATTATTAGTCCCAATTCGAGTCTTTTGATTACTGCTGGGATTTACCGCGACCCAGGATTCAATAGCCACTTTTTTTCTAAGATCAAAATAGATATTTTCCCAATTAAAATATTTTCTATTAAGATTTTTTTCTAGATATGGAATATATACCCTTTCTATTCTTCCTATAAAAATATTGATAGGGATACTTCCTGTTATCGCAAACAAGGAGTTTTGCGACATGTTGTAATTATCAGAAACCGCTTGCCTTTTAGTTACTTGAGGGATTGATCTATAAAAAACCGAGTCACCTTTATTTTCATTATTAATGGATTTATATGATAAAAGATCATATCTATAGCATTTTTGAAAATTATCTTTTTGATTTGATAATGAGTTAGGACCCTTTTTTTTCTTGTAATGACTTAATTGGTATTTTCCACATGAATTCCATTTTTTTAAATCTTTTTTTTGAGACCTACAATATCGATTCACCCTATTTCGCCATTTTTGTTTTTGTGACATTAAGCTAGACCAGATAATCTGAGATAAATCGTATTGATAATTCCCTCTTAACCAATTTTTCCATTGACTCGTTATAGACCGCTGAAGTTTCTTATGTATTACTTCAGACTGAAATATTCCTTGTGTTCGAAAGGAGTCTTTCATTTGAGTTTTAAGGAAGAAAGATGTTCCATGATGTTGAAGAACGGATCTTAATTTAGACAAGTTAACAACCCCGGTTTGCGATATTTTGTAAAATACATATGCTTGTGACAAGTTGGATAAATCACAAAAAATTTCTGAATTTTTCTTACAACTATTATAAGTTTTTATATTTGAAATAAAGTGAATTGTATTTTTAGTTTTTTTATTAATTATTTTTTTATTTGTTTCATTCTTGGAAATATATTTTTCAATCAAATTTTTTGTCGATTCAACAAAGAGTTGTGTATTCGTTTGGCAAATATGAATAGTAGATAAACAAATATCGTTATATATTCTTTGAATGAAAAATTTTCTAAAATAATGAAATTTACATATTATGTTTTTTAGTTTTACTATTTGCCAAATCTTTTTTGACAACTCTAATCTACAACTTTTTTTGTAAGTACTAATATCTAGTTCTAGAGTTACTTTTTTTTTCTCTTCGGTAATTCTTTCTATTTGATTTTTGATTGTACTTGTTCTATCAGTCATATCTTGCATTTTAGTTTCTATCAGTGAAGAATTTGTCCAATCTGGAATTTGAATTTTTTGAATTTGACTAAAAGATTCATTAATTATCTGGTTGCTTATTCTAGAATCTTTTTCTTTTTCCATTCCACCTATTTCTCTCGATCTAAATAATAAAATTGGTTTACCCTTGGAGAGGTCTTTTTCTATAAACGGAAGATTTTGGTTTGTTGTTCTTGTTTCTTTTGAAACTTTTTTAAATAATTTTATTATTATTTTTTTTAAAACGCTTTCAGCTGTAACCTTTTCATATTTTCCAATTTTTTTTTCGAGTTCCTTTAAAATGGGCTCAAAAAAGGAAGGTGTTTTTCGGGGAGAGCCAAAAGGCAGTTCTGTTTCCCTTCCAAAAATTGTTAAAAAACAAACGTCATCACGAGAAGTTAGCGGTTTAGATGTGTGCCAAGGTTTCAGATGGAAAGGATATACAATCTTGATCTGAATACCTTGTGTCAACCAATTTTCCGGAAATTCTGTTTCGGATAACGGATTACCAGTATAAGTGCACCTAATATGCTTTTCTCTATTCCATTCCTCGAAATCTTCAGACCATTCAGGAATTTGCAATAATAGCATACGTCCAAGATTTTTACCGATTATCAATGAAGGTAATATAAGATTTTTTCTAAGACTTGATTGGGCTATTAAAATGCAACCCCTTAACATTTGGGTAATTTCAAAAGTATCCCAGGCTTCCCCTATCTCTAATCGCTTTTTTTCCTTTACTCGGTCGTTTTTCTTTTTAGATTCTCTTTTTGGTTTTTCTTCTCTTTTTGTTTGTTCGTCTGTAGACTCTAAAATCCTGAACCCTTTTCCCGCCGACCAATTTCTAAAAATTCGGTTCAGTTGAACCGGGCGGGGGATAGCAAAAGAAAAAAGTTTTTGTTTTTTTATCCTGTCAAAAAAAAGGGGGGAATGTGCATTTGCTTGAAACAGTTTCTCAATAACAATTTTACGCCTTTGAGTTCGCATAGAGCCTTTGATTAAGCCGTGCTTAAAATCGGGTTGGTGTGCATAACGCATCAAAACAAGCCCCTTCTCTTCATCTTCTTTAGCCTCTTCTTCTGGGGTTTTAGTCTTGGTTTCTTTATTCACAGTATCAGTCTCTTTGCTAGCATTAGGCTTCGTTTCTTTATTCACAGTATCAGTCTCTTTGCTAGCATTAGTCTTGGTTTCTTTATCAACAGTATCAGTCTCTTTGCTAGCATTAGTCTTGGTTTCTTTATCAACAGTATCAGTCTCTTTGCTAGCATTAGTCTTGGTTTCTTTATCAACAGTATTAGTCTCTTTGCTAGCATTAGTCTTGGTTTCTTTATCAATAGTATCAGTCTCTTTGCTAGCATTAGGCTTCGTTTCTTTATCAATAGTATCAGTCTCTTTGCTAGCATTAGGCTTCGTTTCTTTATCAATAGTATCAGTCTCTTTGCTAGCATTAGGCTTCGTTTCTTTATTCACAGTATCAGTCTCTTTGCTAGCATTAGTCTTCGTTTCTTTATCTGTAGCTTTAGTAGTAGTATGAGTCTCTGGAGGATCAAAAAGAAGATATTCACCTACCGCCCTTCTTGAACGAATTTCATGCTCTGCTGGCGGACTGTAGTGAAATGATAGTTGTTCCAATTCACTGATTAATTTGTATGACCATCGAGGGACTTTTTTACCTATTTTGTGTATTAGAATAGATGAAAACGCATCAATTTCTAAAATATCACCAATTTCTAAAGTATTCGTATTTTGGTCAAAATTTTCGTAATTGGAATTCGGGAGAAGAAGATCATGTAACCGATTTTGCTCACCTGTCTCTCTCGAATCTGCGATCAAAGTATTTTTTATGATGGAAGGCGGAAGCTCTTTTTTGATTTTTCCACGGTATGGCCCGTTTAAGAAAGGATCATA